GTTCTCCATTACTTGTGTGGATAAGGCCTATGTTATAGAGTATATAGCTTCGATCATAGGGATCAATTTCTAATCGCATAGCTTCATAATAATTCTGTAAAGCTTCCGCATAATTTCCTTCTGACTGAGCCGACATCCGTTACGGTCGTCTTCGATTCAAAGAATCTCCGTTTCAGAACCGTACGTGAGATTTTCACCTCATACGGCTCCTCCCTTATGTGCATAATGAGAATAATACATGGAATCAAAAAAGATTTTTATATTCTCGTTATTGACTGAGCGGGGCTAGTGTTTTTACAAGAAATCTCTAGCCAACCTTCCCGCAAAAGATCTTTTTTTAACATCAAACGTGTTGATACTAGATAAAAAGGTAACTTCAACAATTTCTTTGTCCCTCACGCCCCTTAATTTCGAGGAATTCGTCACTTCAACAGTCTTCGATGGTTATACGTGTATCCAAAATACGAACGAGATGGATGTTTGTTGGCCCAACCATTCTTCTTAGTTCCGATCTTGATAAGGAAGGGGTCTAATTTCTAACAAAGTTTTCGTGTTGTTGATTCCTAGGCGTAGTGCTTCTTCCTCTATGCCACCTATTGGTACTAATGGAGTGGGGTTGACCTGCAATACATAAATAACCCACATAGGTGTAACCTTTCGCTCAATACTCGAATCGCCAATTGAAGCATCTGAGGCTGCATTAATCGTGGATACACGACAGAGGGAGTTGTTTTTTTACAAACTTCACCCTCAAAAAGCGTAGATTTTTTTATTTTACTTTTTTTTTCTATACCGAATCACGTGTCTTTCTTTTAAGGCTCAAACAAATAAGTAAAATAAGAAAAAAAATCAAATCGCACCATCTCTGTAATAGGTAAATGCCTCTTTTTCTCCTGAAGTTGTCGGAATTATTCGTAATAAGATATCGGCTACAATTGAAAAGGTCTTATCAATAAAATTTCCATTTATCCTTGATCTAGGCATAGATAGCAATCCATTCTATAATTCTTTTCATTACCTCTCGTGAGAAAATGATCCCACAAACAAAGGAATTGCACAGTACGAAATAACATAAAAACAGACTCATTAAAAAAAAAAAAAATGGGACGTTTACTAAAATGCTTTCCTTTTGCCAAGCATGAATAATAAGAAATATTTGAATCCGATTCGATTTCATACAAATGGAGTAGTATAAGAATGAAGGGAACTATTCTGATTCCATCAAAATGGAAGAATCAAAGAATTTTTGATTGACTAAGGAAAAAGAATCGAATAATCATTTGATTATGAAAATAGAATAACGGCCTATTTTGTGTTGTGTGCACACCAGGTATACACTACCCAATCAAATATAAAAATCCCCGTGGGTGGTTTATGAATTTTCAATCAATCTCCAAGGTAAGGGGTTAAGAGATCTAAAACTGGAAAATCTTTTGGAATTCCATAAAAATGGAATCCGTAACTAGACTGATAATCTCAACAGAATCATGATCTAAAGGTATCCATTAACCATAGTCTAAAAAAAATGGATAGACCGATCGTTTGATTCATTTCAATTCATTGCTTGAATCGTTTAAAAATATCAGAAAGAAAAAGAAAGGGGTTGGGGAACCACCTAAATAGATATATATCCTTCTGGTTTTTAACAGTTTTTCAAAAACAAAAAGATTTTCTTTATCCACCAGCCTTGAAGGAAAGGTCTTTCTTTGATGAAAATTGGATGAAAAGCTTTCTATATATAGATATAGTTTTCTAATTGATGTCCCATAACTATCTAAGAATCGAATCGAGTGGGAATGACTCGCTATTGCCTCGGTTGCTGGGACATAATCATTATGGAGGAGAGATGGCCGAGTGGTTGAAGGCGTAGCATTGGAACTGCTATGTAGGCTTTTGTTTACCGAGGGTTCGAATCCCTCTCTTTCCGCACCCTCAACAAATTTACCAATGGGACTGCCCACAATATATCAACCCAAATAACAACGCCGACACTATTCCATTCCAAAAGTGCGACCCTTCTTTGATATGGATTCGCTATTTGTACTTTATGTGGTACGTAAAATACTGGAAAGAGCAGACAGGGGATAAAATCTCCCTACTGGTCAATCTATGACACATCAATGGGAGAAAAGGATCCCTTATAAGCCCCTTATTTCGTCCTTTTTTACTTAGACGAAAGGGGGGTCAAATTCTCCGAACCCCTCTTACTCTTCTTCTTCTTTCTTATTTTAGTTAGGTTTAAGTCTGACGAGAATAATATTCGACGACTAGCAATTCATTTATTTTCAAACCGACCCATTTACTATCGATTATTTGATTGACTAATCCTTTATATTGTAATGGGTGAAAAGTCAAATGTTTTGGCACTTCCTCATGGGGGGATGAATCAAGAGAATTTTGAATCATAGCTTTTGATTTTTGATCATCCCTCGCCGTAATAATATCTCGCGGTTTGCAACGATAACTTGGTATATCTACTCTACGACCATTAACTAAAATA